TTATGCAAACAAAAAACAAAACGGATACTTACCTTAGTCTAATCCATTTTTTTATAGAAAAATTATTTCGTTTTGTTTTTTGTTTCTTCTTTGGATCATAACCAAATAAAAGCTTCTCGAATTATCAGAATCCGCAGTACAATCCTTGGTTATTCAACTTAGATGAAATATTTATAGTTCCGTTCATTGTTATACTACGAAATTAGAATGAAATCGAATCTGATTTCAATATTTCATATCTCTCCTTGTCCAATCCAAACAAAAGGTCCACATCTTTTTTTATAATTAGTCTGTTTTTATTTTATGTTATTTCGTACCGTACAATTCCTTTAGTTTGCGGGATCATTTTCCCCTTACCCTAAGGGTAATGAAAAGAATTATAGAATGGATTGTTAATTATGCCGAGATCTCAGATAAATGCAAATTTTATTGATAAGACCTCTTCAATTGTGGCCAATATCTTATTACGAATAATTCCGACAACTTCCGGAGAAAAAAAGGCATTTACCTATTACAGAGATGGTGCGATTTGATTCTTTTTTTTTTTTAGGTCCAGTATTACGAGAAAGAAAAGAGACATGGTTCGAGATAGAAAAAACCAAATTATTAAAATAAACCCACGCTTGGTGAAGGTGAAGTTTGTAGATAGAACAATTCCTTCTGTCGTGTATCCTCGATTGATGCAGCCTCGGATGCTTCAATTGTTGATTTTAGTATTTAGCGAAAGGTTACACCTATGGGTTCCGTATTGCGAGTCAATCCTACTCCACTAGTACCAATAGGCAGCATAGGGGAAGAAGCACTACACCTAGGAATCAACAACATGAAAACTTTGTTATAAATTACCCTTTTCCTTATCGGTATCGGGGCTAACAAGAATGGTTGGGACAACAAACATCCATCTCGTTCGTACTTTGGGTATCCGTATAACCATCAAAGATCGTTGAAGTGACTAATTCCTGGAAATAGGGGGCGTTGAGGACAAAGAAATTGTTGGAGTTACCATTTCCATCTAGTACTAATACAGTTGGTGTTAATAAAAAACCTCTTGCAGGAAGGCTGGCTAGAGATTTCTTGTAAAAATACTAGCTCCTTTCAGTTCATAATGAGAATAGTCAAATTTGAATTTCATGGATTATTTCCCTTAGTACTATGCGCAGAAAGAAGGGAGGAGCCATATGAAATGAAAATCTCACGTACGGTTCTGGAACGGAGATTCTTTGAATAGAATGAACGACCGTAACGGATGTTGGCTCAATCCGAAGGAAATTATGCGGAAGCTTTACAAAATTATTATGAAGCTACGCGACCAGAAATTGATCCCTATGATCGAAGTTATATACTCTATAACATAGGACTTATACACACAAGCAACGGAGAGCATACAAGGGCTTTGGAATATTATTTCCGGGCACTGGAACGAAACCCATTCTTACCACAAGCTTTTAATAATATGGCCGTGATCTGTCATTACGTGCGACTATCTCTACTATAGAAAGAAGGAAAAAAGATCCAATTAACTAGTAAATACTAGAATGAAATAGGTTTTCTACATATGCGTCGTCTAAAGCAACGGTTTTTATCAGCTGTAGCAAGTAAAGAGACTTCACGAGAACCAAAATTAAGAAGAAATGGATAAAGCCTATATACTCCATGGATAAAGGATTGAATTGATAGAGAAAGCACCGTAAAGATCAATTAGCAAGCTATTTGGTCGATAGAGTTAAGAACTGCTTTGCTTACTTATCCCGTGATACAGGATAAAAGTTAGGAATCAAATTATGTAATAGAGTTGATCCACTAAGGTATTGAGCAGCGGTGTAGCATCAGATCCCAAAGATCGTAAGTTCTTTTTTCTTATATTATATTAGGATATTAGGGAGGAAAGTCTTTTTCAAAAATTCTATATCTATATTATATAAATTGCATATATACAATTGAGATAGTTACCTTTCAGAGAATTCTAACACTATATTTTAACACTATTATATATAGGATATAGGGTCGATCCATACTTCATTCCTCTGAAGGTGGGAGAAAAGATAAAGCTTTTTATTGATCAAAAAATTAGAGTTTTAAACTTATGTAATTAACTTCTTCTGGCTAACCCAACAAAAATGGGATACTTTTATGACAATATGACAAATCTAATTCAATTAACATAAAGTAGATTAAGACGGGGCGCAAGCAAAAAGAATCGATTGTCGAGCCGTATGAGGTAGGAAACTCTCAAGTACGGTTCGAAGGGAAGGAGCTACCTATTCCGACCGGGGAGAACAGGCCATTCTACAAGGTGATTCTGAAATTGCAGAGGCTTGGTCCGATCAAGCTGCTGAGTATTGGAAACAAGCTATAGCGCTCAGTCCGGGTAATTATATTGAAGCACAAAATTGGTTGAAGATCACGAGGCGCTTTGAATAAGACCACTCCCTTTTTTAATTCATTAAAATTAGTTGTTGGATCCATCAATCAAATAAAATAGATCGTGTTCCCATGAAAAGATTCAATCAAGAGTTTCATTATATCCTTTCTTTATAAAATCATTGTATGGTATCTCATAGGGATAAAACGGTATAGAATAAAACTAATAAAGCTAGTAAAAGAAAGATACAAGATACGGTGGAATGACTAAATATGGATAAGATATAGCAATGGATCTTATTAATCCTAATGAATGATCTTGTGATTTCTAGTAAAGGAATAGAATATTTCATAGAAGTAGATTCATATGGGTACTTATACATTCAGATATAAGTGTACTAGGTTTAGGTTGCAAAAAAAATTGTTTTTTCGTTTCGCCGGGAAAGTACTTTCCAAGGAAAAACAGGCCCTGGGGCACCTAATCGTTATGTCATAATAGATCCGAACACTTGCCTCGGATTGACTTCAATATCATAATTGCTCTAGTGAATAACTAAATAGATGGATGGGAGATAGTAAAAAAAGGATTAATCATAAAAAAAAAAAATAGCTATCTTTCGGAGGTTCACTAAAAACTTGATGATTGGCGGGTCTCTTTGTATGTGTTGTCCGGAAAGAGGAGGACTTAATGATTATTCGTTCGCCGGAACCAGAAGTTAAAATTGTTGTAGATAGGGATCCTATAAAAACCTCTTTCGAGGAATGGGCCAGACCCGGCCATTTCTCAAGAACAATAGCTAAAGGCCCCGATACTACCACTTGGATCTGGAACCTACATGCTGATGCTCATGATTTCGATAGTCATACCAGTGATTTGGAGGAGATCTCTCGAAAAGTATTTAGTGCTCATTTCGGTCAACTCTCCATTATCTTTCTTTGGTTGAGTGGGATGTACTTCCATGGCGCCCGTTTTTCAAATTATGAAGCATGGCTAAGTGATCCTACTCACATTGCACCCAGTGCCCAGGTAGTTTGGCCAATAGTGGGTCAAGAAATATTGAATGGTGATGTGGGTGGGGGTTTCCGAGGAATACAAATAACCTCCGGTTTTTTTCAGATTTGGCGAGCATCTGGAATAACTAATGAATTACAACTTTATTGTACCGCCATTGGGGCATTGGTCTTTGCATCGTTAATGCTTTTTGCCGGTTGGTTCCATTATCATAAAGCCGCCCCAAAATTGGCTTGGTTCCAAGATGTGGAATCCATGTTAAATCACCACCTAGCGGGGTTATTAGGACTTGGGTCTCTTTCTTGGGCGGGACACCAAATCCATGTATCTTTACCAATTAACCAATTTCTCGACGCTGGAGTTGATCCTAAAGAAATACCACTTCCTCATGAATTTATCTTAAATCGGAACCTTTTGGCTCAACTTTATCCTAGTTTTGCCGAGGGAGCAACCCCCTTTTTCACCTTGAATTGGTCAAAATACGCAGAATTTCTGACTTTTCGTGGAGGATTAGACCCAATAACAGGTGGTCTATGGCTGACCGATATTGCACACCATCATTTAGCTATTGCTATTCTTTTCCTGATCGCAGGTCATATGTATAGAACTAACTGGGGCATTGGTCATGGCCTTAAAGACATTTTAGAGGCTCATAAAGGTCCATTTACAGGGCAGGGCCATAAGGGACTTTATGAAATCCTAACAACATCGTGGCATGCTCAATTATCTCTTAACCTCGCTATGTTAGGTTCTTTAACCATTGTTGTAGCTCACCATATGTATTCCATGCCTCCCTATCCATACCTAGCTATTGACTATGGTACACAACTTTCGTTGTTCACCCATCACATGTGGATCGGTGGGTTTCTTATAGTTGGTGCTGCTGCACATGCAGCAATTTTTATGGTAAGAGATTACGATCCAACTACTCGATACAACGATCTATTAGATCGTGTCCTTAGACACCGCGATGCAATCATATCACATCTTAACTGGGTATGTATATTTTTAGGTTTTCACAGTTTTGGCTTGTATATTCATAATGATACCATGAGTGCTTTAGGGCGTCCCCAAGATATGTTTTCAGATACCGCTATACAATTACAACCCATCCTTGCTCAATGGGTACAAAACACCCATGCTTTAGCACCTGGCATAACAGCTCCTGGTGCAACAGCAAGTACCAGCTTAACTTGGGGAGGTGGTGAGTTGGTAGCAGTAGGCGGCAAAGTTGCTTTGTTACCTATTCCATTAGGAACCGCAGACTTTTTAGTCCATCATATTCATGCATTTACGATCCACGTAACTGTATTGATACTACTGAAGGGTGTTCTATTTGCTCGCAGTTCCCGTTTGATCCCTGATAAAGCAAATCTTGGTTTTCGTTTCCCTTGTGATGGACCTGGAAGAGGGGGGACATGTCAAGTATCCGCCTGGGATCATGTCTTCTTAGGTCTATTCTGGATGTACAATTCCATTTCGGTAGTTATTTTCCATTTCAGTTGGAAAATGCAGTCGGATGTTTGGGGTACTATAAGTGATCAAGGAGTAGTAACTCATATTACAGGAGGAAACTTTGCGCAGAGTTCCATTACTATTAATGGGTGGCTCCGAGATTTCTTATGGG